TTTCGGGGGTGTGTATGATACCTGGGCTCCAGGCGGGGGAGATGTACGAAAAATTACGAACTTGACCCTTAGTCCGAGTATCATATTCGGTTATTTATTAAAATCACCCTTTGGAGGGGAAGGCTGGATTGTTAGTGTGGATGATTTAGAAGATATAATCGGAGGACATGTATGGTTGGGTTCTATTTGTATACTTGGTGGAATTTGGCATATCTTAACTAAACCCTTCGCGTGGGCTCGACGCGCACTGGTATGGTCTGGAGAGGCTTACTTATCTTATAGTTTAGGGGCTTTAGCCGTCTTCGGTTTCATTGCTTGTTGTTTTGTCTGGTTCAATAATACCGCTTATCCTAGTGAGTTTTACGGACCCACTGGACCAGAAGCTTCTCAAGCCCAAGCATTTACTTTTCTCGTTCGAGACCAGCGTCTTGGGGCTAATGTGGGATCTGCTCAAGGGCCCACTGGTTTAGGTAAATATCTAATGCGTTCCCCAACCGGAGAAGTCATTTTTGGAGGAGAAACGATGCGTTTTTGGGACCTGCGTGCTCCCTGGTTAGAACCTCTAAGGGGTCCAAATGGATTGGACTTGAGTAGGTTGAAAAAAGATATACAACCCTGGCAAGAGCGGCGTTCCGCAGAATATATGACTCATGCTCCTTTAGGTTCTTTAAATTCCGTGGGTGGCGTAGCTACTGAGATCAATGCAGTCAATTATGTCTCTCCGAGAAGTTGGTTAGCTACCTCTCATTTTGTTCTAGGGTTCTTCTTCTTCGTAGGTCATTTGTGGCACGCGGGAAGAGCTCGTGCAGCTGCAGCAGGATTTGAAAAAGGAATTGATCGTGATTTTGAACCTGTTCTTTCCATGACTCCTCTTAATTGAGCTAAGACAGGAGATCCAATGTTTGAAATAGGAATGCCTTTCATTTGATCATACATCTTGGGATCAGGGCATACTTACAATCCTTTTTAAATCTGTTTTCTTGTTTTTTTTTTTTGGATTGACTCGGCTATTACACCGAGCCAATCCCCCTTCTTTATGATTATGATAAGGGTACAGGCATAACCACTAAATCAAAAAATCCATTCAATTTAATGAACAAAAAGGAGAGAGAGGGATTCGAACCCTCGATAGTTCTTTGTTCAAAACTATACCGGTTTTCAAGACCGGGGCTATCAACCACTCAGCCATCTCTCCGAAAGACCTTCTTTATTTTATTCCTATAAAAAGACCACGGCCATAGGGGTGAATACCACCACTATCTATAAAAAGACCTCGGGTGGGGATTTACCGATGGATCCATATATCCATATATATGCTCCAGCGCGCCCATTTGGGTTGTGAAATAAACAAGAAATTCCATTTCCCCCTTCCTCGAACCTGTGTACGAAGAAAGTGGTAAAGGGTTAGTCATAAGTCATATAGAATCAATGGATTCATGGAAAAGTAAAATCCCTCAACGATGTATTATTTTGTGACTAATAAAGGGATCAAATGGTATAGTTCATTTGTTGTTAGCTTGGAGGATTAAAAGCATGACTCTTGCTTTTCAATTGGCTGTTTTTGCATTAATTACTATTTCATCAATCTTATTGATTAGCGTGCCTGTTGTATTTGCTTCTCCTGATGGTTGGTTGAGTAACAAAAATGTTATATTTTCCGGTACATCATTATGGGTTGGTTTAGTCTTTCTAGTTGGTATCCTTAATTCTCTTATCTCTTGAACCTATTCGTCCCAGATCCAAAAGCGAAACGGCCCCCCGAATTTGTGAGACACATTAGAAAACAATAAATTAGAGGGGGGTCAAAGTTAGTACAAACTTCTTCAAAAAGAAATTAATAATTTATTTGAGAATAAATAATTGGAATCGACCTGAGGAAAGTCTCTGACCCGACACTGTCGAAAAATGATCCAGATATATAAGATATATAGTAATATTGTATGGATATAGTATGTATCAAAAATGAAAAAAATGCGGATATGGTCGAATGGTAAAATTTCTCTTTGCCAAGGAGAAGATGCGGGTTCGATTCCCGCTATCCGCCCAAGATAAAAATAAAATAGTTTAATTAAAACTAATTAAAATTAAAACTAAACTTTAATCTGATAAACAAAAGTATTAATAAAATAAAAAAAGGATATATGCTAAAGGATTGGGTATACTTATCCGCGATCGCGCAGTAATTCTATTCCCCCCCTTTACCTTTACCTTTACCAACCCCCAAAAGCGGCAATTAATTAATAGTGAGTCAACCCGAAAATTTTTTGACAAACAAGATATTGCGGAGACAGGATTTGAACCCGTGACCTCAAGGTTATGAGCCTTGCGAGCTACCAAACTGCTCTACTCCGCGCTGAAGAGAAGAACTTAAAACTAATATACAAGCAAAGGTTGAATATGTCCCTCTACCATATCTGTATAAATAGAATAGCCCATTTATACCGAATGGTAAAGGGGAACTCTATGATCACCGACCATAGAATATACTTCAAGAGTTAAT